TGCGAGTTCTTCGTTCAGCCTTTCGGCTATCTTCTCCTCCCAGTGTCCTAGATTCCCCATCGCTCTCTTCTTCCTAAAGCCAATTCTTCACTCAACGTACTTGAACCATGTCTCTTCACGTGAGTCGACACCTGCTTCCATTATTTTCTTTCTAACCAAAAGATCAGCGAACGCTACTGAATATGGCCAGCCAGATCGCTATGGCTAAGACAGTTGGCCTTTGATCGGATACCAGAACCAAATCGACTTAGCCACACTCTACTCACAGACCGGAAGGAAAGCACTGACTTGAACTACTTTACTTTGACCACTGCGCTTTCCCGGAAGCGAAAGGGAATGTCGAAAGCGTAGTGAAAGCACCTACCTTATGTTTAAGCGTCTTAGTTTCAGTGAAAAGAGAGTTTTGCCTGCTTTAGTGGCAATTCTGTGCTGCAGATACACTGCCGTATAGACAGCTTCTGCTTGTTAGGAAGGCCTTTTTCATGCAACATAGCTCTAGCCATTTCCATAACAGATCTGTTTTTTCTTTCATTTTTGTTTTGAAAACTTCAGATCTTTCTTTCAAGAAGTACACCCAAGTCATTCTTGACAAGTTATCAATAAATAGGATGAAGTACTTGCTGTTGTCAAGAGAGGGAGTCCTCATGGGACCACAGACGTCAGTATGCACCAGTTCCAGCTTATGTGAAGCTCTCCTGGCTGTGCCAGATGGCAGATGGTAAGGATTTTCTAGCCATCTTGAAAAGTTGACACCCTTCACACACTCCACTGCATTCTCCAATGGCAGGCAGATCTTTTACCATTTGCCTTTGAGAAATAAGTTTGAGACTATGCAAGTTGCATAGAAAGAAGAGAGAGAGCACAGAAGAGTTCGAGCCCGGCATAAAAGGAATGCGCCAAATCGTCTGCATGCGCTGAATCTTCTTCTCTTCCTTTACCAATGTGAGGAATAGCAGGCAATCAATCCTGATTGTTTGAATTCAAATAAATGCTATAAGTACAGAAAGATCCCCGATCTACGAGAATGAATTTTGTATTCCTAGAAAAAGATCTTGCCCATTGGTAGTTGGTATTGAGAGTGGAAAGGCTTAGCAGCAGCTATTAGTCATTCTCCTTCTTAAAGCATCACTTCAAGGCTAACTTAAGAAAAGGCACTAAAGCAAACCACTACTTACGAAATTTCCTCATCTTCAATGTCGCTAAATAGTGGGTTTTTCCTAATACCTGTTCCGGTATACGTTCTGACTTGTAAGGAGAGCCTAGCAAGTCGGACTGCGGACACTTAGCTAAGCTTCATTATCCTAACCTAATTCGGTGTCAAATTGGACATCTTTCCTTGGCTATAATTTTAAATTCTAATAAAGCTCTATTTGACCTGACCTAGGATAGGACAATTCCATCCAAAAAGACTCGAATCAGGTGGTAAACAGAGAGTCTCTATTAAACCAGAAGGGGATGGTGACCAAGACCTCTGAAGACGGGAGTTATTGAAGTGAATCCTCCCCTGAAGGAGCTTTTGAATATGTTAAGGGCCCCGTCTTGAAAGCTGGAAGTAGCTCCTACACCCCTGTTACTCCCATTCCATTGGCTTCGACCTCTGTGGATCCTACCTCACAATCTTTTGGTGAGGGGACTACGGCTGTGACTCCTACATCTGCTTTCAAATCCAGTGATTTCCCTCAGGTAAGACCTTTGGCACTTAATCTAACCACACCTTTCTTAACTTCATCGAAAACTTATTTATGGAATAGATCAAGTTCAGTCCCAGTAGCGAAGGTAGGCGCATAAGTTCATATTCCCTTGAGGGGAGCGAATACACTCGATCTAGCTATGTTGGCTAAGGAGCTGGGACTGGTGCTTATGGATCTTTACCTAGAACCGAAACTTACCTTTACTTTCGATCTGGTAGTGATGCTGCGGGCTTACTTAAATGGAGCCTTTGGTTCCCATACATCCATGTAAAAGCCTTTCTCGGTGACAGATGTTATTGATGAAGAGACCATCCCTTAATGGGAGCAATAGCAAGTCACTTTGGAACGACCCGGCATCGAGGTCTCGACGAGCCTTCTCTACTGTACTCCCCAAGCACCACCTGGGGAAACCAAGCGAAAGAAGACAAGATCGAATCAGAAAGCACTGTCTCGTGCTCGTCTCGTTGAATGGACACAAAAGAGATATTTCATATTCTCATGAGAAAGCATTCTGAATCGGCATGAACAACAGCCCCCGTAAAAGCATCAACAGGAAAAGCAGTTCAGCAATACAATGGAATCCAAATAATAAGAATTGGCTCCTCACGGAAGGCGAACGGTACGACGGGGGAAGCCTGCCTAGCAAAGCCAAGCGTGGAAAGACTACCTAAAGCTAAGACTCCTTTTCGGGTGTTGCTCATAGTCTTGACTGAGGGGGGGCTCTGGATGTCTATGGAAGTCTTGAAAAAAGACTAGTACAGTACGGATGGAGGCTTTCCCAACCAAGGGCTCTGGAAGAGGTAACACAAAGGTGCTGCCGGTCTGGATTGATGCCTTTCCTTCTTTACAGGATTAAGGATCCCCCAAAAACCTCAGGAACAGTCAATGGGAAATCCCGCCATTCCTGATTTAGGAAGGAATATAGTAAGGGACGACTGCTTATCAATCATCTTTTATGAGTGAAAGAACGAGCTCTAACACTTTCTTTCTTTTTAGAAACTGATTCATTCACATACGGGGACCTATAGGTTTCTTCATTACGATTACGGCCGATAAAATTGAGAATAGACTGCCATAGACCTTTCAAAAAACTCATTTTATCCTTGCCCATTCTTGGTTGTCTGCTCCCCTATTGTTGAAGAGAGACTTTTGGGATCGAAATACGGAAGGTGGTTGGCTTTTTTCCAACTAAGAAATGGGATTTTTTCTCGCACAGCTACTATGTTGTCTGTGACTACAATACGAGATTTTCATTGATACAGCTAATTCTGATTCAATTGTGACAATAGCTTTTAAGCAAGCAGCTTGTATTCGTATAATAAGAAGAATGCGGTGCTTACCGCTTTCAGTCAAGTGAGGCACTACAGGTATTGGATTCAGCTTGAACTAATAAACTGTTAAGAGTCTGGTTCTTTAGAGACAGGAGTTGTTCCCAGTGAAAAGGAATTTATAGAGTCCGACTTACTTCCCTGTGTTAAGCATATAGCACATAAATCAATAGAAGAAGAAGTAGATGTGAGTGAGGGTACTCCTTCTTTTCCTTATTATAGAGATCGTTCTTAGGATAGCCTATGGCTAGTTAAGAGAGACTTTCCTATTCATCGGTCAGTGTGAGTACGAGCCAGGCGGTGCCAGGTTGAAAGTCTTTCATCCACTCGAGCAGCGGATATGAGACCAGTAAGAGCGTAGCTTTGATGTTCTTAGTTTCGAAATGGCGTATTTAGTGTCGATCTACACGGGGCAGGTTCTGGAACGGAGCACCCAAACTGGACGACTTTCTTTCTGGGATTATCGGTCTTCAATTTGGATGGAGCTGCTATTGGTACTCCGGCCGGTACTGTGCTATTCGGAACTCTCTGGGTTAAGTCCCTCTCGATGCAAGCTCACGACAACAAAAGAAAGAATTGCTGCTCACCTTCACAGAAGATTTTCTATTCTTGAATGAAAAAGAGAATTGCATTTCGTCGCATCCCTTTTTCTCCGCTTTGAACATTCTTCTCGTCACAAGCCTAACCTAAGGGAAAGAGCTCGATCATACTGAAGTCGAAGCAACGTATATCAGCGTGGATCCCCTTCGCGATACGCCTTCGATCTGTGTTAGCTTTTGCTACATACTTGCTTGGCGGGTTCAGATTGAAGTAGACTAGCGGTGAGCTTTTCTTGCCCCGGTCTTGTATCTGCCATGTGCTCACTCTGCGCTTACCACATTGCCGGTTCGCTCTAGACAGGTCTTTAACCTCATTCTCTCAGGTCCCACCCCAGCTGAAAAACGACGCGCTAAGGCGCCCATCTTAGTCAAGCTTTGATTTGAAGCTAGCAGAGAGATTGAATTTCCAGTTCAGGTGGATCCAGGCTTAAATAAAGTAGGTATAAAATACCTTCCACGGCAAGTTTAGGCTTAGGAAGATTTGATCTTTGTTCCATCTAGTGAAGTAGATTCCAATTCCGGTGAAGAGAAGAGTGAAACTCCGATAGCTACAGGCCTTAGCCCCAAACTTCTCTCTCCCTACCGAAAAAGCTTCTTTTGATATGGAGCTTTCCCCGGATTCTCTTGAGGTCGGGGTTGAAGAATCTGGGTACTCAACAATGGGTTAAGCCTTTAGCTACGGCTGTTGGGGCAAGTCCGTCTTTAGCAGCCTAAACTAAAGAAACCTTACTGCCTCCAGGCAGTCCCCACCGAAAGAGTTATTCTCGGAAGGAGGGAAATGACATATGACATAAGAAAGAGTGGATTCCCACTCTCTGGTATTGACTCAAAACCTTATATTCTCAGAAGCTTACCTTTTGGTTGACCATCTTCCAATCCCGGATTCTTAGTAAAGCAAGTAAGTAAGAAAAGTGATCCAACCTTTTCCCGCGACTTCTGTTAGTCCAAGATCTCCCGTCATCCCGAAGTTTAGCTCTATTAACTAACATACACCCTCTCGGCTCGCTTTGCTCCGACTAAAGGTATCCGGAACTTCGTGGTCTACCCTGCCATTCTCTCTATCTATGATCTCCGTCAAGCCTAAATTTCGTTTTCACTCGATCTCACGATTGGTCACGCATCTTCATCCCGTTACTTGTACCCATTTTGCTCTCTGCGTAGCCCCTTCGAAACCTTCTCCTTCTAGTGGATCTCCCTCGTTCTCTTCTCCTGCTTTTCAATTGAGTTACTTCACTTCTCCTAAGCTAATCCATGTCGAAAAACGATTGAATAGGGGTCCATTCTCGCAAGTTCGAGTGTAGGCTTGATTCCACAGCTTTCTTACCCTTACCTTAGGGCTGATTATAGGCTAATATAAAAATGTCTTTCCATGAGAGAGATATGTAAATGAACTATAAAGCAGGTATGTCAATCCCTATTCTCCAGGTTGTACCATTACATTATAAAGCCAGCCAGCAGTGGGAAGAATTAACCTAATTTAATGCCTTCTTCTAAGCCCCTCTTTTTTAAGTGAAAGGGAGTTTGCTTAATCATCCATTATAAGTTCACTGGCAGCCCTCTGGGATACATGGGGAATCCCTATTGTAGCTGCTTTTGCCCTCGTAGTCCCTATCTCCTTTTGCAGACAGTTTCCTTGATTCTGTCTTCCGATCRGTKTGAMTKGGATTCCTTCTGCCATCTTCCTAAGACCTTGCTATGGCAATCCATACGAGCGACACGGTCCAGCCTAAGGAATACCTTTTGAAGTCCTTCTCGTTTCCCTTCCAGACATTGGGAGTTGCCTTCCTTCCAATAGCTAATTTTCTAGTTTACTGATTTCTTATTAGAGCATATGTTTTCTCTCCTGAGAAGTCAGTTAGCAATTCAGTTCCTGGTTCCATTGAGAGGCCCCTTTTGAGTAAGCAAGTTTTCAATCAGGAGTCTTTAAATAAGATCCTTCAACGACAACAGCTACCACTCACTTCACACTATCAATATCCGGATCGAAATCAAAAGTCTTTCCGGCTTAGCTAGCCCACCCCGTGTGGGATCTTTCAATTCCTTTTTGCAGGTGAGCCAGATGCCGAGTCTACCTCTGCCAAGTCCCTCCTTCTAGGCTTCTTTCGAAACCATCAATGTCAGCTGGATTTTGAAGTTGCTTCTTAGTTCGATTCTGCCTCTACTCCCAGACTCTTTTTCCTTTGCTCTACCCCTCACCATCAAGCCCTCTCCATGATCCTCGTACTGCTTTAGCTTTCGACCAGCTCTTTCACTCTAGTGCCGGGCATCTCTTATCCTCCTCGCTGGTCTCACTCTCCATCCTACATTCGCCTAGCTACAGGAGCTACTAGAAGCAACTATCACTCATTCACTTTTAGGGGGAATTCCTTATTCAACTACCAGTACAGAAATGAAATAAAGCTACCATCATCCTTTGCTGGTGACGCTGGGTCAGTGTCCCAACCCAAGGGTTCTAAGAGGAAAGTCTATGCCACACCAGCAGGGTAGCTGCATAAAAGAAGGATGCAGTTTTTGATACACTACTTCCTAGGGCTACCTTCTCCTTGTTAGCCTTGATTACGGTGGGGGGCGGTCTCCGGAATGAGCAGTCCTCTTTGCTGGTTTTTAAAAAGAAGCGGGGGCGTAGGATCGAAATGCATCCCCCTTCCCTTGCCTGGTGATCCCAGTTGACCACAACCCGCGGATTCATTAATGGGAGGATAGGAACGTATCCTACTGAACAACTTTGGACTTACGAAGAACGGTATGAATAGAGATCCTCCTCTTTTCAGATAGTCAGTCCTTGGGTGATCCTCTACCTCTGGATTTTAAAGAAAGAAATTCAAAATCAATGGCCGCGCAATCAGCGGTAGGCTTGATTGATCGTACTACATAAAAGACTGCTTGCTCGATTTTTCTATATGTAGATGAAAGTGACGACTTGGTCGTTTATCGTCATTATACGATATTTCCTTGTGTGACATTTTGGCATCATCGCAAAAAGAAGTAATCCAACCCACGGAATCGATTTAAATTATTTGAATCTATATGTGTGCGGCCAAGCAAGCTAGCCAATGCGAAGCGTTCTGTGATGAAAGATAGAAAGATTCTTCTAGCTCAGGTGGAGGACATAGAAGGAAGAGGGGAATGAGGTCTACAATGGGGGAAAAGGAAAAAGATGGATCTCACGGAATCGGACTAGAGAAGCTGCTGCTGGTTCCGGTGATGGAGCCAATAAAGTTCAGATTTCATTTCTCACAAGGCAGTCGGGTTTTTGCCATCTTTCAACTCATTCGACATCCTTTTCATTCGATGTGTTCCCATCCATTAAAGAAGAGGAAGAGACCTAAATCACGGAGATTCTTCCTACCCTCCTTTTGTTTTAGACACCTCTTCAATAAAAAGAAAGAGAAAAACATAGGAAAGGCAAGGACGCTGAAGCATAGGCAAAGCAAGCTCAGTCAGATTCAATTGACCGAGACTGGCGAGAGAGGACTTCTGACTCCTAAAGAGGGAGGATTCCGGGGTTTCCGTGAGTTCAGGGCTTAGGGGTGGGGCTGACTGTCTTTAATAGAAAGAAGGCCAGCCTAGCCAAGCAAGCCAGTAGTCAGAGAACGGACCACGGGAGAACCAACTACACTCACTAAGAAAGAAAGACCCTGGGTGGGGTTCGTTGAGGAAACTCGATGGTAGCATTCTTATCTTTTTTTATAGTGGTCTCTTAAGAGTATTGGATTGGAGTCCAGTAGGGAAATATATCTGAGGTCTCACTCTTGCCAGCTTTCTGTCCAGGGTGTCTCGTTCTCGGAGTGGTATCGTGCTAGGTTTCACGGAAGCCGTACACTTGTAGAGAAAGATTTCAATTGAACAAATGGGCGGATCACCCCACTCTCTTACAGGTAGTGGAAGAAGTCTGGGTGGAAGATGTGTTTGGGTTGGCTTCGTTTGCCTACCTTCGAACATGAACCTCGAAGAATCACCCCAAAAACCTTGGAGAATGACCAAAAAAGATAGATTGATTGGCTTAGGGGTTCGCTACAGTACAGATTACCCAGCTCAGTCTGCAACTGCAAGAACTGCGAGCAAACGATTCGACGATGATACAACCACATTAAGAGAAGGAATTACAAGCGGGAATAGCTTAAGAAAGAACAAGCAAGCAGAGAGACTCTTTAGCTCTGCGCTTCGGCAACTAAATTAGTTTGATTTACCTCTCCACGGAGACTACTCTAACTAATAGAACAAGTAAAGGGCAGCCCTTACTCTATTCAATCCTAAAGAAGGGAATGTGGACTCGGGAAGCATAGAACCGACCTAAGAGGGGATAGTTTGGGGTCTATTCCTTGGTCTTCAGTAGCTACCACTACTAACACCGCTTAAGAGCAAATCAAAGGAAAACTGTTTCTTACCGGGTTTCTAGAAGAACCTAAATAGAAGGGAGAGCTGACTATTCATCGAGAGACTGGGCATTCGCCGAGAAGACACAAGCTAGAGCTAGGAAGGACGGGATAGTTGGCTTGGGTTGCCTATACATAGGGGACGGGACTTAACAGCTGCACCTGGCAAGGGAAGTAGGTATCTATTTGGCTTACACAGATCAGTACTGAACTGGAATACCATCCTCGCTCTTCACCTGTTATTTCGGGAAGCAAGAAGGTATCCTTTTTTTACCTACCTTCGACCAATAACGCATACTTCCTTCACCCGGAATTCTAAAGTATAGTAAGGAAAGAGTCAAGACGAGATGAATTAGTGCTTACGTTCTCTATTTGAAAATCGAATGGTTGATTCCTTGAGCTATTATAGTTCGAAGCCATGCATCCATGAAAGATGGCTCCTTTGCTTGATAGTCGTGAAAGTCAATACTGACTCCTTTACGGCCTAGTCGATGTAAGTTCTCAAACCAAAGAAAAGGGAGCGAATAGCCTGCTCTTTGGGCAGCTTTACAAAAGGAAATACATGCTAAACTGGCGATTCACGAGAAAGATGCAAACAGGCTTAGGAAGCCACTATTAGGGATCCGGAACCTTTAGGGCGGAGGTTACTAGGAATTCTGCATACTAAAACCTAGAAGTAGGTGCCTGCAACAGCGACAGCGAACTCGCTGCATGGGCTTAGGAGAGATAGAGATCCTTAGCAACCTTGGCTTCGGGGTTCGCTCCCATGAGTGAGGGATTGGGGTCCGGGAAGAACTACGAACTCAATAGAGTAAGATAGTCCAGAGAATCACCTTGATTAGAAAAGAGAAACTGGCGATAGGCCGATAGACTAACCGCGTAGAATGCACCAGAAGAATGGTGATACGCCGAAAGATATGGAAACAGGGTTGCAACGATCCAATCCATTCGGGGCTTCGGCCTAGCTCGAACGAGTTAGGGAGTTGTCTTCCCTACTAAAAGCACTTTTTCCCCGCTAAGGGATACTGCTTTTTTTTCTGTTTTCCTCTCTCAAGCACCAAAGTCCAATCAAAGCATAAGTAAGGGGATTCGTCTACTTCTTCCTAGATCTCCCCCTACTATTGAGAAGAGTCAGTCGAATCTATCTCCTTAGGCAGCGCGGAAAGTTAGATAAGATTAAGCAAGCGAGCAAGAAAGGATAAGGGACCACTCCAAGCACTATCACTCCAATAAAACCTCCCATAAGGAATGAAAGTACTTACTTGATAGAGTAAGGAAGGGTACCAGCACGGCTTTTTTCGGTTGGTTTCATAAGGGGGCTTAGGCTTAAGCTTCAGATAGTTTCACTAGTATAGTCAAAGTACGGTATAGCCAGCAAGCAAGAAAAGAAAGAGGAGATTCGTCCTTTTTCTTAGGCACGGAAAAGTCTTTGTGCTTGTATGAATGAATGCTTATCTCGGGACATCCGGAGCGAAAGCCTTGAGAGTGGGGGCCAGGTCAGCCTTCAATCTTTCCTCGAGAAAGCTATCATTTAAGTGCAAAATCGCGACTTAAGAACCGGTCACGGGGCATATCCTCTCATTTATCTGGTTCCATAGAATTGATCTGAAAAAAGAAGTCTTTCCTTAATTACAGCTATAAGAGCCCGGCAGAAGCCTATATAGTGAACTCTTTCTAGTGATCTTTACACTTCTCCAGAAACTATTCATTCCAGGTTTAGACCGTAGGGCAGGAAGTGAACCAATCTGATGATGTTTGAAGAACTAAGCTCAGTTGGAGTAAGGGTACTAGGGATGCTGTCACTTCAGGGGTCCGCAGATGTTGAGAAGAATAAGGGCAGTTTGATTGAAAGCTCTTTTTTTACCTAAAATCTCCCTAATTGCCTAAGCATTTGATTACCTTCTTGAAAAGAGCACTGCAACTGGAGGTATAAAAACGAAAACTACTGCTTTAAAGACTTCTCCTTTTTTATACTGGCTTTACTTATTTATACTTTTGCACTTTTGAAGCCAAGAAAGCAACTAGGAATTCCTTCCACACTTACAATAGGATTTTTGAAATAGGCTTTAAATATCTTTGGGGTTCCTCATTATACGGTGCTCCAACTTAAAAAGAAACCCAGAGAATAAAAAAAAAAGGTACCACCTTTATATATATTATATGGCGCTGAACCAGAGCTTGCTGTCACTGTCTTACTCGATGGCTAGCTCGCGAACCTAGATGTATTACTTTCAAACAAACTTACTCTTGGAAAGTTTTTTTAATTAAACGAGGTAGTATCATAAGTTATTAATAGGATCTTAATATACTAATATACTTGTATCGTTTAAGTCAAGTATTAAAAGTTAAAATATATCTAAAAGTTCACGGACACTGGCTCGCTCGCTGGGGCTTGGAGAATAAATGAGAGCGAAAAGCATTCGAAATGACAACGTATTCCAGAATATCCAACACCTTCTATGTACCGAAATCGAAGCACTTAGCAGTGCAGTCACTTATAAAAGAGAAATGACTTAGGGCCTGTTAAGAGCCTTTTCGCCGCATTCAAAAAGAAAAGCATTTTCTTAATCGGCTTCCTTTCACACCCCGAGAGTCCCTTTCTAGGAGCAGTCAACTTGGTCACAACTCGGATTCAATTCAAGATGAATGAGCAATTTAAATGAAAGCGACCGACTCTAGCGTAAAGAGGGCGGCTAATACCGATTACTGTACCTGGTGAAAGCTTGGGGAAAACTTGAAACCTGCCCCGCCTAGTGGTAAAAATATTGAATCTTTCCTGGTACCATATTACCAGCCTTAACTATTACTATTAAAGGCATATCCCGAGCTAGATCTATATTAATTGCCTGCCCCAGTTTCTGGCTGTAAAAACTGACTCTCTTACACTCGAAAGCGAACTAAATGCGCTTACCCTTGGAATTGTTGGGGCTTGCTTACTTACTTGAACTGTAAAACTTTGACCCGGGGGGCGGACTAAATAGATATTCTATAGTATCACAGCTCTAAGACTCCAGCCTTTAGAGAATGTGTTGGAACTTCTCCTTCTTCTTAGTAGGACTGCCGCAAGTCCAATAATAACAGGAAGAAGTCGCAACAGGGGGGACTACGGTTTGGTACTTACAGCTTAACGACTCGAATCGACTCCTGGCTCATAAGCCTTTTATCGGGTCGCTATCGGTTGTTTCTGTCTCCTCATGGGTCTCAGCATCAGCAGTAGTACTGTTCATCTCCTCCCACATAGGAAGGCGATAATCCGGGTAGGGCGGCTTTTCGAGAAGGTAATTTTATTTCATACTTTGTTTGGCCTCATTAAAAAAGTAAAGGAGTCGGATGATCAAGCTTCTAAGATTCGAAGATATAATATCAGACAGACAATCTCTCCCCTTACTCTAAAATAAAGAAATTTACTTAGAGGAAAAAGTTATAGCTATGACTTTAGACTTCTGCCAATCTTTTTCAGTAAGAGAAGGACTTAGACCATCAAAACTTCCTTCAGGCTCTTTATCTTTAAGGCTCGACACTGATTTTTCTCGCTTCCTTACTACCCCCAGGCAATTGAGCCACCTTTTGGCTTGGGCCTATCTACCAACTACCAAGAGGCTGCAGGCCAACTCGGAAAAGAAGGAGTTGCTCTCGAATTCGAATAGGCTTCTACTCGTACCGTCCCTACAAGAATCCCTAACCCGTTTTAGCTCCTAATACGGAGAAAAAAGTGCTTCTTATTCTGGCTTGTGTTCCTTGGTCCGTTGCTATTCCTATTATAGATAGAAAAGCTCCTATTCCGGTTCCTCTTGCGCCGGTGTAGAGTTCAGGGTTGAGGGAATAAGGCGCCTGACCCTTGCAATCCACTTTCATAGGTATACTTTGACGCATCTCTGAACATCTCAATGCTTCTGCTGCTCCCGCCCGCCACCCGGTTGTTCTTATGATCTCTGGAATCGCTTTCAAAGCGGAATTTCTATTCCTTTTCATTGAGTGTAAAGTTCCGGGCCTGTGCGGGGCTCAGAAGCGCCCTCTCTTTCACAGCCGAGGAGTACACCTAACTCATTCAACGCGGCTCGTTGTTAACCTTGGCGGGGGAAGGAAGGGTCCTAGCTCCCGAGCTTAGCAGACAAACAATCAGTCACGGTCTGAAGAAAGAGATTCTTCAAACAAGTAGCGATCAGAGTGACTTATAGGGGAGCAGGCCCATACTATGATGATGAGGCATAACCTGAGATCATGGGTTATCCAGTCCCATACCAAGTCAAATCAACAGGCACGCAGATAAACCTATGAAGATGAGGTCTCGCATTCTCCAACGGGACGTCCATACTGAAACTGGGCTTTGTGTCAGCCTCCCCACTCTAATTTAGCTATAGAGTCTTTCTTTGTTTTTTCCGAATCAAACCAGAATGGATATAAGATTTCATCTACAGTTGGTTGACTTTCTGTGCCCGGATGATCCGGCACTCTTCTTGCTTCGTCTGGCTGATCCGGCTCAGTGATTACTTCGTCTGGTTGTACCGGAACTCTTGTTTTCCTCGCTTGACCTGTACCCGCTCCGCTAACCGCCATTTTACGACCCCGCTGGGATCAACCACAGGGCAACGAAGAGGGAGAGTAATCGAAACCCTTGTTTCAAGAGGTTCCCTTTGTAATGGGACCACAGCACAAAGTCCTAAGTGGCAATCTGCTCCGCGTCTCAGATGCACCAATGCTTTCGTCGCTGATGCATGAACTCCAGAACTCGCTTACCAGCTTGGATAACCCATACCAGAAGGACGTTCCGGCATGTATAGTCCGTACCTTTTCTAAGCCAACTCCAAACTAAGCATCCATAACGAGTTCCATCTGTTAAACTGCTGGGCCCAAATCAAAAGACTTTTTTTTAATGTAGCACCCGTAGCATATGTGCTTACCTTTACGTATAGTGTACCTACAAGTGTATTTTATCCCAGCAGTGCGACCCACTTACTACCTGGAACTAACGGGCATATCCCTCAAAACTTCCCAATAATGACAGCTCATCTCTCGAAACTCCTGTGCCTGCCCGTCTCATCTCAAACTGTTTGGTGGAAGCCCATTCCCAACGACCAAGTACGTTCCAGTGTCATCTGGAGACAGAGGTGGCGCGACGTTCTCTGGAGTGAGGAAATCAACAGGCAGGTGTAATGTGATGATGGCATATTTGTGATGGTTCGTTGCTAAGAGTTCTTGCCATCGTCCTGGGGGAGTGAAACCAGGATAAGAAGATTCCTGTACTCCGTTGGTGGGGGAGAACTGTCGATTGACTATCTTCAGCTCCTTAACTTATCAGTCGTTCTTTCCTACCGTAAGTCAATAGAGCTACCTTCTCACCCAAAGATTAAGAGTCGAGCTGGAGTTGGGCACTTCCCCACGGAACTTGGAAGGAGAGGTTGAGAGTCTATTCGTGATTCACTATCTCCACTTGTCAATTGACTTACTGTCACCCCTTGGATTCTTATCTTAGTCTATCTCCCGTCCCTCTCCTGTTGTCACTCGTTCACTCCTCGGCGAAAGGGTATTTGAACTTCGAGTGGGTTGGTGGTTAAATTACAGTTAGCAGAGCGGAACAAGGGATAGAGGTTGAAGAACAGACGTCTTCTCACTTCGGCTTGGAATGCAAAGCATTCTTTTCGATCTTGTACCCGGTACACTGAACACCAAGCCAATCTTAAGAAAGGGATAAGCAACGACACCTGTGAACTCGGATAGCCTTGTGCCCTACCTTTCATTCGCTACGATCTTTCTTCTGAACTAGGCTACCATCTGTCTTCGATTATTCAATTAATAGTTATAGGGAAAGAGCACTCCTAAAAGCAAGCTTTCTCTTATATACGTATACGATACCACGAGTTTGCCACAAAAGAATAGCATTTAGTTCGATCGAGTTCTATCTATATCTAGCTTAAAATCACAGAAAATAGAAAGAGGAGCGCTTTTCCCGGCTAATCGAGTTCCTTTACTAGAGAGTGATTACTACACTTACTCTATGAAAATACAAGCGAAACCTTGAAGAAAATAGTATAGTAAAGCATCGAATGGGACAAGGAATGCGTTCTTACTGTTCACGAATCTCCTGCTTGAGAATATGCATTGGATGACAAAGTGAGGAAGGGATTGATCTAAGGCAATAAAATGACATAGAAATAGAATAAGAGGAAGAGAAGTGGTTGAAAGGTAACTGAAATCCGGCTTAAACACTAGGCACAGAGAAGGAGCTGCACATGAAGAATGGCAAGACATTGAAAGAAGGGGTTCTGCGCGAATGCCCTGTTGAGGAAGAGAAGGGGTTTGGGAAGAAGGCGTCTGCTAGAGGAACTGACATCTAATTCAACTATCTCAGCTTGCTGCATCGAGAAAGAGGCTAGGCACCTAATGTGATGGAGGTTTGTGCAAGTCCTTTGTTAGCGCTTTCGACTTCTCCTCTCAGATGTCGCCTTTGGGCTTGTTATCGCCTTGAGAGTTCTTGATGCCCCGTCTTAAGTTGTTGTCGGAGAAGGGCTTCTTTGCAAGGTAACTCTTAATATCATATCATAAGAGAGATCAACGCTCATCTCTTTAACTGAATAATTCATTCCCTCCTCCATGCTATTGATCGAATCATCCTTCCCGGAATAAAAACATTGGAACTTCATGCTGTCGTAGTGAACCATTTTCTTTTGGATGATGCACCACTGCCTTCTTAGAAACCCAGTAATCTTCGGAATTCTGCCTTCTATCATCCTCCTTATAGGTATAGGCTTCGAAAGAAATCTCCTTAATAGAATGAAATGAGTCCTTCTACCCCGCACAAAGGGGTAGCATTGACAAAGAATGATGTAACCAACTTCCTTCTTCTCGAAAGACCAGTAGCATTAGTAGCTAAGACGGGTACTTTTTAAGTTAAGCATAACCAGTACTGTAGCATATTAAGTGCCCATAATCATACCTATAAGCAAAGGCAGAGACAGTAGCATAGGCGGCATAAACTAGGGTTGTAGAACTTTGATTTTCAAGTTCT